GATATTTCTATTTTTATTTTTGGATCCAATCCATAATTAATCCTATGGATCCTTAGGATTAGTGGATCATTTTCTATCTCGTAGTTTCAGGCCTTAGATTAAGCTAAGGGAAGGGCTCCCTCTATCCAATCTACTCATCCTGTATATTGTCTTTTTCGTTCCATGTTGCAATATAAACTTATTATTTGATTATACGATACAAGGTTATACGAGAACGAATTCCTTATTTATAAACTATTTTCGATGAGAATTTTTATTTTAATTGAAAAAAAAAGAGAATCATTTCTTTCAATACTCACTTATTATTAGTTAACAATCCTAATCCTCATATGCTTAATTCTGATAGGAAATAAAATAGTAAAATAATTATTCATCGAATGACTATTCATCTATTGTATTTTCATCAAATAGGGGGCAGGAAGATTCTATGGAAAAATGGTGGTTCAATTCGATGTTGTCTAACGAGAAGTTAAAGTTAGAACATAGGTATGGTTTAAGTAAATCAATGGAAAGTCTTGATGCTATTGGCCATACCAGTGGAAGTGATGAACCCCTTCTAAATGATACGGAGAAAAATTGGAGTGATAGTGTTAGTTATAGTTTCAGTAATGTTGATTATTTATTTGGTATCAGGGATATTTGGAGTTTGATCTCTGATGACACTTTTTTAGTTAGGGATAGTAATGGTGACAGTTATTCCGTATATTTTGATATTGAAAATCATAGTTTTGAGATTGACAATGATAGTTCTTTTCTGAGTGAATTAGAAGGTTTTTTTTCTAGTTTTTTGAATAGGGGGTCTAAGAGAAACAATCACTACTATTATCATTACATGTATGATACTCAATCTAGTTGGACTAATCACATTAATAGTTGCATTAATAGTTATCTTCGTTTTGAAGTCAGTATTAATAGTTCCATTTCAGGTGGTACTGACAATTACAGTGACAGTTACATTTATAGTTTCATTTGTACTGAAAATGTAAGTGGTAGTGAAAGTGGAAGTTTTAGTATAAGAACTCGTAATAATGGCAGTGATTTCAATATAAGAGGAAGATCTAATGATTTCGATATAAATAAAAAATACAGACATTTATGGGTTCAATGCGAAAATTGTTATGTATTAAATTATAAAAAACTTCTTAGGTCAAAAATGAATATTTGTGAACAGTGTGGATATCATTTGAAAATGAGTAGTTCAGATAGAATCGAACTTTCGATTGATTCGGGCACTTGGGATCCTATGGATGAAGATATGGTTTCTATGGACCCCATTCAATTTCATTCAGAAGAGGAACCTTATAAAGATCGTATCGATTCTTATCAAAGAAAGACAGGTTTAACTGAAGCTGTTCAAACAGGCATAGGTCAACTAAACGGTATTCCCACAGCAATTGGGGTTATGGATTTTCAGTTCATGGGAGGTAGTATGGGATCTGTAGTAGGTGAGAAAATCACTCGTTTGATTGAGTATGCTACTAATCGATCTCTACCTGTCATTATTGTGTGTGCTTCTGGAGGAGCACGCATGCAAGAAGGAAGTTTGAGCTTGATGCAAATGGCTAAAATATCTTCTGCTTCATATGATTACCAATCCACTAAAAAGTTATTCTATGTACCAGTCCTTACATCTCCTACAACCGGTGGAGTAACAGCCAGTTTTGGTATGTTGGGAGATATCATTATTGCTGAACCTAATGCGTACATTGCATTTGCGGGTAAAAGAGTAATTGAACAAACATTGAATAAGACAGTACCCGATGGTTCACAAGCGGCTGAGTATTTATTCCATAAAGGCTTATTTGACCCAATCGTACCACGTAATCCTTTAAAAGGTGTTCTAAGTGAGTTATTTCAGCTCCATGGTTTCTTTCCCTTGAATCAAAATTCAAAAAATTAAAGTATAGCACTAGATTCAGTTATTTTGTTTGTAGCGAACAAGTATTTAGTTCATCATAATAAAAAAAACTAAGAAAAATGTTCTTTGGTGATATAAGTTACACTTTCTAGTAAGAGTCAGAAGTTTCGGATAATTTTTTTTCTTTAAATTAAATATTTTAATATTATTTTTATATTTAAAATTTCTATTTTAATATAAATATATTATTTAGAAATTATATATTTATATATACTTAATTGTTTATATATACTTAGTAGTATAATATTATATAAAATACAATAGTCAATATTACCTAATATTACTTATAATAGATATACTTATCATATCATAAGATATCTTTCTAATAGATACAAATATATAGATACAAATATTAAATCGAGGCACCCATTCTATGACAGATCTCAACTTACCCTCTATTTTTGTGCCTTTAGTGGGCCTAGTATTTCCGGCAATTGCAATGGCTTCTTTATCCCTTCATGTCCAAAAAAATAAGATTGTCTAGATCCAATGGGACCAAATCCTATCAATTTATTTCAACACTGTATCATAATACAGATATTTTTTTAGTGCAATATGGTACGATATGTGGCTCTTTCCACACACAAATGAAAGAACTGTTATGTATGCGGATACATGCTATCTGCATAAATGCATATATATATATATATATATATAGCTGGTTAAAAATGGATCAGTAAATATTTTTAATAGAAAGTCAATGTATCTAACCAATTACTCCACATCAGAATAGTGCTAGTTGATGAAAGTTACTTCGGGATCAAGAAAGGTAAAGTCAAATTTGGGTTATTCTCTCAATTCCAATCGAATGCAACTGGATCTAGTATAGTATGAATTGGCGATCAGAACATATATGGATAGAACTTATAAGGGGGTCTCGAAAAACAAGTAATTTTTGCTGGGCCTGTATCCTTTTTTTAGGTTCACTAGGATTCTTAGTGGTTGGAACTTCCAGTTATCTTGGTAGGAATCTGATATCCATATTTCCATCTCAGCAAATTATTTTTTTTCCACAAGGAATCGTGATGTCTTTTTATGGGATCGCAGGTCTGTTCGTTAGCTCCTATTTGTGGTGCACAATTTTGTGGAATGTAGGTAGTGGTTATGACCAATTCGATAGAAAAGAAGGAATTGTGTGCATTTTTCGTTGGGGATTTCCTGGAATAAATCGTCGCATCTTCCTTCGCTTCCTTATGAGAGATATCCAATCAATCAGAATTGAGGTTAAAGAGGGTCTTTATCCTCGTCGTGTCCTTTATATGGAAATCAGAGGTCAAGGGGCCATTCCCTTGACTCGTACTGATGAGAATTTTACTCCACGAGAAATTGAACAAAAAGCTGCCGAATTGGCCTATTTCTTGGGCGTACCAATTGAAGTATTTTGAAATGAATTGAACACAATAAAGAATAAATGTTTTCTCGGCATGGGGGAAGGAACTTGCTAATTCCTTTTTTAATACAATTGAAGTCTTTTTGGAATGTTCATTTGAACAAAACATGTTAGATTATTCTATTTCCTCCTTCCTTTGTCGTGGCGACTCCCATAGAATAAACCAAAAAAGCAGGAGGGCGTATATGGAATAACTATAATAAACTATACTATAATAAAGAAAAAAATTAAGAAAAGAAGAAATTTTTGTATACCATTTGTATACCAAAAGTATTTCGTATGCGTATGGATCCCAACTCAATTCTTTTCTACTAGAAAATTTCTACTAGAAAAAAGGCTAATCTAAGGCTAATATAATAAGTAAGGATTCATCAAATATATCCGAAGATTTATTTCGTAATACGGAATTCATCTCATCTTTTTAGGCCCAAAATTTTGATGATACCTTTTTTCCTTGGTTGTGGCTAGGCGGTGAAACATTTCGAAATAATTAACTGAGGGGGGTTTTCGTTTCTAAATCCGATTCGTTATTTTAAGTGGGTTTTCGAGTATTCATAGAAAGGAACAAATGAAGATGAAATTGCTTCGAATTTGCCCATTCGAATTTGCCCAATTGAGATATCTAGGAATAATATTGATTTTGCATTTTTATCCGAAAAGGGCGAACCCTTATCCCATTTCTATATTCCTTCTAGATCCAAGAACTAAACTCAATTTTGACACAAAAATTGGAATGAATAGACCCATAGGTTCAATACCTTGTTATAGAACTCGTGCTTCAGAGAAATATCATATAGAGTCAACGAATGAAGCAGGTTCATTAACGATTCAATTCACAGATAAAAAATGAAAAAAAAGAAAGCATTGCCTTCTTTCCCATATCTTGTATCTATAGTATTTTTGCCCTGGTGGGTCTCTCTCCCATTTAATAAATGTCTGGAACTTTGGGTTACAAATTGGTGGAATACCGGGCAATCCAAAACTCTCTTGAATATCATTCAAGAGAAAAACGTTCTAGAAAGATTCATAGAATTAGAAGAACTCTTTCTGTTGGACGAAATGATAAAGGAGTACCCGGAGACACATATACAAAAACTTCGTATAGGAATACACAAGGAAACGATACAATTGGTCAAAACACACAATGAATATCATCTCCATATCATTTTGCATTTCTCGACAAATATAATCTCTTTCGCTATTCTAAGTGGTTATTTTATTTTGGGTAATGAGGAACTTGTCATTCTTAATTCTTGGGTTCAGGAATTCCTCTATAACTTAAGTGACACAATAAAAGCTTTTTCGATTCTTTTAGTTACTGATTTATGGATTGGATTTCACTCGACTCATGGTTGGGAACTAATAATTGGTTCGTTCTACAACGATTTTGGATTGGCTCATAACGATCAAATTATATCTGGTCTTGTTTCCACCTTTCCAGTTATTCTAGATACAATTGTGAAATATTGGATTTTCCATTATTTAAATCGTGTATCTCCTTCGCTTGTAGTCATTTATCATTCAATGAATGAATGAAGAACTCATTTGATCTCCTGATATCAATCAAATAAATCAGAATCTTTCTTCCTTTATAAAGAAACCATTTTTAATCTTACTTAATTCTTTATATTTTATTTCTACCAGTTCAAGGTATTCGTCCTATATTACAGTACAACTATTCCAGTACAATGA